AGTAGAACCAAGAGAAATTAGTCTTGGGGATGAAACAAAACTGCAGGTTTCTGCTTTTGGACAAATAGTATTTCTTTTATTTTCTTCATCCTTTGCATTAAAAGAATAGACTAAAAAATTGATATGATTCAACCTCAGACCCATTTAAAGGTAGCGGATAATAGCGGGGCTCGAGAATTGATGTGTATTCGAATCATAGGAGCTAGTAATCGTCGATATGCTCATATTGGTGATGTTATTGTTGCTGTGATCAAGGAAGCAGTACCAAATATGCCCCTAGAAAAATCAGAAGTAGTCAGAGCTGTAATTGTTCGTACCTGTAAAGAACTCAAACGTGACAGCGGTATGATAATAAGATATGATGATAATGCTGCAGTTGTGATTGATCAAGAAAAAAATCCAAAAGGAACTCGAATTTTTGGTGCAATCCCCCGGGAATTAAGACAATTAAATTTTACTAAAATAGTCTCATTAGCCCCGGAGGTGTTATAAAATAACATTAGATCGTAATATATTTGGGGTATTTGAAAGAAATAGATTCAAAACTAGACTAATTCGTAGATTGTGTCTCACGCATATACCTTGAAAAATTCATATTCATAAACCAATAAAAAAAAAAAAAAAGAAAAACATGTTAATTATATCCAATTTTGAGGCACCAATAATTTAAATTCATCATGGGTAGAGACACTATTGCTGAGATAATAACCTCTATACGAAATGCTGATATGGATAGAAAAAGAGTTGTTCGCATAGCATCTACTAATATTACCGAAAATATTGTTAAAATACTTTTCCGAGAAGGTTTTATCGAAAACGTCAGAAAACATCGAGAAAAAAATCAATTTTTTTTGGTTTTAACCTTGCGACATAAAAGAAATAGGAAAAGGCCTTATAGAAATTTTTTAAATTTAAAACGGATCAGTCGACCCGGTCTACGAATTTATTCTAACTCTCAACGAATTCCTAGAATTTTAGGTGGGATGGGGATTGTAATTCTTTCTACTTCTCGAGGTATAATGACAGACCGGGAGGCTCGACTAGAAGGAATCGGTGGAGAAATTTTGTGTTATATATGGTAATCCTTTTAATATTCAAATGGGATCGGAAACCTCTTCTTTTTTGTAAAAAAAAAAGGGGAGGGTGAATTGTCTAATATCATTTCTCCTCTATTATTTGATACTTCAAGGGGGCTTTACCTGGAATGAAAGAACAAAAATGGATTCATGAAGGTTTAATTACTGAATCGCTTCCAAATGGTATGTTCCGGGTTCGATTAGATAATGAAGATCTAATTCTAGGTTATGTTTCAGGAAAGATCCGACGTAGTTTTATACGCATACTGCCAGGAGATAAAGTCAAAATTGAAGTAAGTCGTTATGATTCAACCAGAGGGCGTATAATTTATCGACTCCGAAACAAAGATTCGAAAGATTAGGTGGTTTTTTTTTATTCAATCCAATTCGAAATGAAAAATTTCAAGAAAGTTATTTTCTACCAAGTAGATTCAGAATTAAGATAAGGAATGAAAAATATGAAAATAAGAGCTTCCGTTCGTAAAATTTGTGAAAAATGTCGACTAATCCGTAGGCGGGGGCGTATTATAGTAATTTGTTCCAACCCAAGACATAAACAAAGACAAGGATAATCAGACTCGCTAAAGGGCTCAATGTACAAATAAAGAATCTTTTTTGACATGAAATGGATATATCCATATATTTCTGACTCATATTTATGAGATGATACAATATGGCAAAAGCTATACCGAGAACTGGTTCACGTAGGAATATACGTATGGGTTCACGTAAGAGTGCACGTAAAATACCAAAGGGAGTTATTCATGTTCAAGCAAGTTTCAATAATACCATTGTCACGGTTACAGATGTGCGGGGTCGGGTGGTTTCCTGGTCCTCGGCCGGTACTTCTGGATTCAAGGGTACGAGAAGAGGGACACCCTTTGCCGCTCAAACTGCCGCAACAAATGCTATTCGTACTGTAATGGATCAAGGTATGCAACGAGCAGAAGTCATGATAAAAGGTCCCGGTCTCGGAAGAGACGCAGCATTACGAGCTATTCGTAGAAGTGGTATACTATTAACTTTTGTACGGGATATAACCCCTATGCCACATAATGGATGTAGACCTCCGAAAAAAAGACGTGTGTAGAAATGAACAATGAAGCAATTTCAAGAGAAACAAGAGAAATAAATAATTCAATCAAGTAAAATAATATTATTATGGTTCGAGAGAAAGTAACAGTATCTACTCGGACACTACAGTGGAAGTGTGTTGAATCAAGAACAGACAGTAAACGCCTTTTTTACGGGCGCTTTATTCTATCTCCACTTATGAAAGGCCAAGCTGACACAATAGGCATTGCGATGCGAAGAGCTTTACTTGGAGAAATAGAAGGAACATGTATAACACGTGTAAAATCTGAGAACGTCCCCCACGAATATTCTACTATAACGGGTATTCAAGAATCGGTCCATGAAATTTT